GAATACGATTTGAAGTGTATTGTATAAGAGGGGTTGCATTTTTTAAACACGTATGCAGGTAGCTATAATATCCGACTTCTCTTTTATTGCCGGTTCTAATCGAGACAGCCCCGATTGCGCTCTATCAAAACAAAAGAAAATTTCCATTCATCCATTCAATGCATCACGTAGGATAATTCCCTATCGACAACATATCTAAATAATAGATTATGCTCTGGGGTTTATTCTGGGGTTTACATATACTCATATGTTTTGTTATAATTGAAATTGAGAAAGATTTATTGATTGAAAAAATCAATACTGATTAGTTCTGTTTCAATTTGGATTTTCTTATGTCATTAGGAAAACACAATTTGAAATTCAAATCCCAGAATCGTTCAGGAATTTGAAGCAAGGAGTCAATAGTTAATGGTTCAAATTTCTCCACAATGCTATAAAAAAACTCTCTCACCTTTCTATTGAGAAATCAAATGTGTATTTTCAGATACTATACAATCAATCGAAGGGGTGGATCAAATCCAACTAAAAAGGGTTTTTTCTTTTAGGAAAAAAAGGATTAAGGAAAACAGAAGTAAAAATGCAAGTACCGTAAAAATTCAGTAATCCGGGAAAATTTGCATCTATTTTGCATCATTTTGGCGGCATGGCCGAGTGGTAAGGCGGGGGACTGCAAATCCTTTTTCCCCAGTTCAAATCCGGGTGTCGCCTGATCACCAAAAAACTCGAAATCTCTTCTTCTTTTCTGTTCTGCTGATATAACTCGCAGAACGCTCCCCCGGTAGAAGTATAGGAAACAGGCTGTTGATACTTTGTTTGATTCTACGCATGTGGTCTGAAGATTTTCTAAAAGAAAAGATTGTGAATCCCCGTTCGCATCTAGGATTCAAGGAAATATTCGAATCTACTGGTAGAGGAGCTATCAAGACTTCACGATTCCCTTCTATTACTAAGGGAGTGTCTAAGGACTGGATCTTGAATCAGATTGTGGAGCCTGATAGGAAATTCAATTCAATATTGGATTGGATGAATAATTGACTTTTCTAGAAAGGGGGCAAAAACAAATGCTTTGGCAACCCCTACTCAAGCCCCCCCGTTTCACAGCGATAATCGGGAAAGGGGGTATCGATTAGATCAAATGGGGAAATGGGGGTCTGTAATAAATAGTGATTTCTCCCTTCCGTTTTTACTTAGAGGGTCAACAAGAAAAAAAAAAGAATAGGCCTTATTATCCCTACACGTTCCCATTTCTGGGGCATGTTACTATGTATTTTGATTTGTTTAATCTGTCCTGATTCGAAATCCTAATCGATTTATTGGATTGGTTTCTCAATAGTGTTCGGCCAGAACCCCCTTTTGACTCTGCACCATTGATTCCACTATTATTAGTGAGGAATAATGGAATAATTCCTTCGTATTTATAGAGATAGGGGACATAATGCATATGGATATAGTAAGTCTCGCGTGGGCTGCTTTAATGGTAGTCTTTTCATTTTCCCTTTCGCTCGTAGTGTGGGGAAGAAGTGGGCTCTAGAAGTACTACTGGTTAAGTTTAGGAATCAAACCGTATCATTTGAACTATTTCAAATCAAAATCTCTGAATTTGGAATCCCATTGGAATCCAGTGGAGTAATCTATGATATGAATCATACTCTTTCAATCAAAGAGACATTTCATTGCTTCCCGTCTTTGTATTTCGAAAAGAAAGGGATTCAGATGATTGGAAATTTATTCCAACCTAAAATTCTTCCGAAATTTTCTATTTGTTAAGTGTATACACACTTTCTATGAGAAATGATATAGAGATCGTGGTTGTCTAACGAGAGACTGGGCAATAATACGATTTTAACTCGGACGAGTCACATATTGGCCCTTATATGGAATTAATATACACATATATGAAGAGAATATAGAATGAAGAGAATAGAGAAACTTAAGCCTTTCTAGATTACAACTTTATAGACTAAGTTTATAGACAAAGAGATAGATAGTATGGTAGAAAGATGAATCTTTCTACCATACTATCTATCTCTTAGAAAACTTCCGATTGATTATAGCGCGCTCATTTCATTTAAGTTAAGACGTGAAATTGGAATCCTTTTCATTTGACGTCGTCTATTTTTGATAAGAACTCAGAAGGAAAGTTTCATTCAAATTCATTTGAAAATTCAATTGAATTAATCATTTTGACTGACTGTTTTTACGTAAATGATAAGTAGAAAGGCGGTAGGAACTAGAATGAATAATGCAGTAGCAATAAATGCAAGAATATTTACTTCCATAATCTCATCGATTTTTTACTTCGCAATAACTCGGGATTTAATCCCCTAGAGATGATAAATCTTTCGTCTGTAAATTCAATGAATGAATTACCTCTCGATGATCTTGAATCGGATCAATATCATGAATAACAATATCTGATCTATCAAATCAACCCGTCGTCAAGACTTGAATAGTATAACATAGGAAGTTCTTTTATCCATACCGAATCAAAGTTTTGATT